AGTTTTCATTTCCCATCTCATGGAAAACCAAAACCCTTTTCGTTTCGCCTAGCCCTATCCCCCTCTAGGGGGATTTTAGTGATAGGTCCTATAGGAACTGGACGATCCTATTTGGTCAAATCCCTAGCGACAAACTCCTATCTTCCTTTCATTACGGTATTTCTGAACAAGCTGGATTTGAAAATAGTTATTGATGATCTCGATCCTGAGGACTATATGGAAGCGCTTGATGATGTGGATATTGATGGTATTGATGATGATAGCGATCCTGCTAAGGAATATATGGATGCGCTTAAAGATGTGGATGATATTGATGATCGTGACTATATTTATTCGAACTTGGACTCGGACCCGGAGCTGAGGGAGGAGTATACGGTGGATGATGAGATACTTAGGTATATCATCGAGTTGGAAATAGATTTAGCTTCTATCAACTTGCAATTCGAATTGGCAAGAACAATGTCTCCTTGCATAGTATGGATTCCAAACATTCATGATCTGTATGTGGATGAGTCGGAGTCCCTCGGTTTATTATTGAACTATCTCTCCGGGGATTGTGAAAGACGGTCCACTAGAGATATTCTTGTTATTGCTTCGACTCATATTCCCCAAAAAGTGGATCCCGCTCTAATAGCTCCGAATAAATTAAATACATGCATTAAGATACGAAGGCTTCTTATTCCACAACAACGAAATCGCGTTTTCACCCTTTCATATACTAGGGGATTTCACTTGGAAAAGAAAATGTTCCATACTAATGGATTCGGGTCCATAGCCATGGGTTACAATGCACGAGATCTTGTAGCAATTACCAATGAGGCCCTATCGATTAGTATTACACAGAAGAAATCAATTATAGACACTAATACAATTAGATTCGCTCTTCATAGACAAACTTGGGAGTTGCGAGCCCATGTAAGACCGGTTCCGGATCATGGGATCCTGTTCTATCAGATAGGAAGGGCTGTTGCACAAAATGTACTTATAAATAATTGCTGCCTTATAGATCCTATATCTATCTATATGAAGAAGCAATCATGTTACGAAGGGGATCCTTATTTGTACAAATGGTTCTTCGAACTTGGAACGAGCATGCAGAAATTAACGATACTTCTTTATCTTTTGAGTTGTTCTGCCGGATCGGTCGCTCAAGATCTTTGGTCTCTACCCGGACCCGATGAAAAAAATTGGATAACTTCTTATAGACTCGTTGAGACGGATTCTGATCTAGTTGATGGCCTATTAGAAGTAGTAGAAGGCGCTCTGGTGGGATCCTCGCTTCTTCGGCCCGAACCAAGGAATCCCTTAGAGATGATGGAAAATGGATCTCGTTCTATCTTTGATCGTAGATTTCTCTATGAATCGGAGTTTAAAGAATGGGCAGAAGGCACCGACCCGCAACAGTTAGCGGAGGATGTAGTCGATCACATAGTTTGGGCTCCTAGAATATGGCAACCTTGGGGCTTTCTATTTGATTGGATCGAAAGGCCCAATGAATTGGAATTTCCCTATTGGGCCAGGTCATTTCGGGGCAAGCCGATCATTTCTGATGAAGTTAATGATGAATATTTTGATTATGCATTTTATGGTGAAGGGGATGATGGATATGATGAAGAGGATGAGCTTCAAGAGAATGATTGGGAGTTCTTGCAGAGTGAAACCATGGAGTACCCGGGACGAGATAGATCTTCCAAAGAACAAGTCTTTTTTCGAAAAGGACAATTCATTTGGGACCCTGGAGATCCACTCTTTTACATATTCAACGATGAGCTCTCTGTCTTTCTGTTTTCACATCGAGAATTCTTTGCAGATGAAGAGATGTCAAAGGGGCTTCTTCTGACTTCCCAAAGGGAGACTCTATATAAACGCGGGTTTAGCAAGAAACCGAAAGAAAAGTACTTCGAATTTTTTATTAATCGCCAGAGACGGAGACGGCTTAGAACCATTAGTTCATTATATAATAGATCTTTCCGTTCTAATATTCAATCCGCGAGTTATCAGTACTTATCAAATCTGTTCCTATCTAACGGAAGGCTATTGGATCAAATGACAAAGACATTGTTTAGAAAAAGATGGATTTTCCCGGATGAACTGAAAATTGGATTCATGTAACAGGAGAAAGATTTCCCATCCCTTAGCTGTAAAGATATGTGGCCATGAAAGAGGGATTAAGTGGAACAGAATTGACTGGGCGCGGTAGAGCCGTGGAAATACTTGTTTTTTCCATATTTCGGACTTAGCTCCATGGAACAATATGCTACTGCTGAAACATGTAAGAATTGAAATCTTAGATCAAAACACTATGTATGGGTGGTATGAACGGCCTAAACAAGAATTCTTGAACAGCGAACAACCAGAGCCTATTACTCACTACATAAAAAAATTTCCATTAATGAAAGATGTAAATCCATTGTAAAATAAAAAATACGCGTGTCTGATGAAAGTTGCTATCTGCTCCAATAACGAATCATTGGTTTGACCGAATAACTAAAAAAAATAC